AGATAAGATGTTGAAAAAGGCTCTTAGGTTGTAACTTGAAATAAACGTTTCTCTTTATCTAGAAAGGAATAAAATATTAATTTATTCCTAGGAACAAGAAGATTGAATCGGAAATATCGACAGATTCTTGTGGGGTCCAAATAAACAAATAAATATGAAATAAAAAGAAATCCACTGTTCCAATTTCATCTCTATCGAATTTTAATACCAGAATAGTGGATATAGTCACGATTCAATGGGTTAGATCCACTTACTTTTTCTCTAATCTTTACAATTCTTTACAATGGATTTGATTGGAATAATCTAATTCAAAATCAAAATATATATTTGTTTTGTCGCTTCAAGAGACGACTTATTATTATTCATTATAATAAACAAATGTTCAACTTTCTTTTAGAATTACTCTACTCTAACTCATTAGAATAATAACTTATTAGAGTTAAATTATACAATTTCTAATTTTTTTTTACATATATTAAATTATTATACATATACAGTTGGTTTTTTATTACCAATAAAAACTTATTACCAATAAAAACAACATCCCTATTCTTCGTTTCAATATGAATACTACTATTTCACTGGAGTTTTATGAAAAAATAGTCAAAAGCCCCTTATCGGATTTGAACCGATGACTTACGCCTTACCATGGCGTTACTCTACCACTGAGTTAAAAGGGCCGTTCGATTCAATTACTGAATGAATCAGTAGACGGATAAGATCTATTTATATATAATAAGATCTATTTATATATATAAGTATATGCAGTAGACTCATAGTGGCTAGTAGCTCTCAGGAATGAGAATTCTAATTTACTTAACGTAATAAGTAGGGTAATAAGGGGTTTATTGATATTGGATTTGATAAATATCAATGCAATGAATTGTTTCAAGGCCGATCATAATTGGCTTATCAGAACAGAACGAAATTCATTTATTTGATTTGAAAAAATGTGATGAAAGGCCGATCATAATTGGCTTATCAGAACAGAACGAAATTCATTTATTTGATTTGAAAAAATGTGATGAAGAGATTTGCTTTGTCCACCGAACCCGCTTTTTAGAAAAAAAAACACACACATAATTTTCGATAACTTCTTGCTCCCTCTTCCCAAAATTCCCGATTTACTTTTTGTTAATTTACTGGCTTAGTGTGAGATAGAAATATGCCTGTCTCGTCGTAATAATGAGTGAATCAATGAATGAAAGTGGAAAAATGAAGGTTAACTTCCTTTTTTATGTTTATGTCTTTATGTTTATGTCACACCAATCACTTCCCGAAAGGATCTTATACTTTGTATTATTAATATATATGTCACACCAATCACTTCCCGAAAGGATCTTATACTTTGTATTATTAATATAATCTAGTTTCTCTTTATAATATCTATTTATATAATAGATTGAATTTATCTAATTCATTTCTATATAGAATAGAGTGACGATTAAAATGAATGATTTACTGAGTCTAAATCATGAATCAAAAATGGAAAATCATAAAAGATGGAAAAAGCTTTCGGATCTAGTCATTCCATTATATTGACAATTTCAAAAAACTGCTCATACTATGAGCATAGTATGGTGGCGGTCAGGCAAATATGCCCCCATCGTCTAGCGGTTTAGGACATCTCTCTTTCAAGGAGGCAGCGGGGATTCGATTTCCCCTGGGGGTAGGGTACTACGAAAGGAAGTTGATCATGGATTATCAATAAACCTAGAATTGATTCTTCCTGGGTCGATGCCCGAGCGGTTAATGGGGACGGACTGTAAATTCGTTGGCAATATGTCTACGCTGGTTCAAATCCAGCTCGGCCCAATAATTCGCTGATCCGCCATAACATAAAATGCCCATTTTTTTTTTTTTTATTTATTTTCCAGAAAAGCCAAACAAAAAAATTAGGGAAGAATAAAAAAAAGTCCAATTTTCTGATATATCCATCCCTACCGCTATTTGTTTTTTATTTGTTCTATTTATTTAGTTGTTCCCATAAATTCTGACCTTGATAACGCTCTCGATTCATATCAGGATCATTAAATAGAAAGTTTAATGAAAAGAAAGAGTAAAGTAAACAAAAAAAAGACTCTTTTTTTTTTCATTTTGAAATTGATTATTGATCGATTTATTTGGCAATAACGAAAGGATTACTAGTAACTAGTAATCCGCGTCGCTCTCACTTAAGTGCATACCCGTATGGATATCAATATATCACTCGCGCCTTTGTTTGTTACAACACGGCGATTCGAATCGAAAATCTAAAAAATGGCTTGAATAAAATCATAAGAATATCTATGCTGTACACTTTTCTTTATTTCCCTGGGATTGTAGTTCAATTGGTCAGAGCACCGCCCTGTCAAGGCGGAAGCTGCGGGTTCGAGCCCCGTCAATCCCGACGGATACAATTAAAAAAATACATCAATCGATCCCTCCGTTTTCTGTCAAAGGGGATATAAATGATAGAATTTCATTCCCAACGATATCTTTTTTTTTTTTTCCTTTCTATTTTTTGTTGGGGTTTATTTGTAAACTATTTGTAAACGGTGAAAGTGGAAAAGCAGTCAGATGATACATCATCAGATGATTGTACAAGGAAGACGGTAGATTATCGAAAAGAAAGAGTGGAAAAGAATATATAAATAAAGGAAAGGAATTCTTTTGATTGGACCAGGAATCCATTTTAGTATTCGGTGTGGATAAAAGATCTTCCTATGTTATACTATTCAATTCTCGACGGTGAATCGATTTGATAGCTTAGATATTGTTATTCATGATATTGATCCGATTCGATGTCATTGAAATGTAAGTCATTGCATTGAATTTACAAGCGACAAATTTATCATCTCTATGGGATTAAATCCCGAGTTATTGCGAAGGAAAAAAAAACAATGAAATTATGGAAGTAAATATTCTCGCATTTATTGCTACAGCGCTGTTCATTCTAGTTCCTACCGCTTTTTTACTTATAATATACGTAAAAACTGTCAGTCAAGGTGATTAATTTTAATGAAACTTGACTTTTTATCAAGGATTTAAGAAAAAAAGGATTCCAATTTCACGTCTTAAATAAAATGAATGGACTAGAATCAGCAGTATCCTATAAAACTCGATAGTATGGTAGAAAAAAAATATGAATCTTTCTACCATACTATCTATATCTATTATTGTAATGTATAAAGATATAAGCTTAATATACTTAATATAGATGAATCCACAATATGTATCTTCATACATGTCGATATCAATTAAATATATGTCCTGTACATAGTATCTCAATTTTTTTTCTTCGCTTGATCTATTTTATTTATGTTGATTTCAATCAATCTGAAATAATTGAAAGGCAAGTCTTACGATTTTCTAATTCTTTCATTTCATGGATTTGATTCTTTTGATGGATACCGAGATTCCTATTGAAAATAATCAGAAATGAAGGAAAAATGGAATGGAATAGGCATATATTAATTAAAAAAAAAAAGAACTACCTTTTTTCTCTTTGAACAGTAAAGAGGGAAGGAAATAAAAACAAGCAAAGCTAACATATGGTCCAAAGAGTTATATGGTAACTTTTCTTCGTATTTTGTTTTGAAAAAAAGGTCATACTCTGTCGATTTTAAATTTACTTCTTTTCTTCTATCCATGATATGAAATGAGTCAATAAAACATTGCATAAATGAAATTTAAATAAAACAGGGGTAAGCGTGCAATATGTGACTATACTGAATGGAATAGGCATATATTAATTAAAAAAAAAAAGAACTACCTTTTTTCTCTTTGAACAGTAAAGAGGGAAGGAAATAAAAACAAGCAAATACAGAAAACAAAGGGGGGGCTCCTTGTCCCTTATTGTCCATTTATAACTCTGGTAAGAGCTGGTTCATCAAAATAGAAAATTTAGGAACAATTCTTTTTATTTTTTTTTTAATAAATTGCCTATTATCCGGATCCCTTTTACTTTCGAAATACGAACATGGGAATTATTGAAATGTTTGTTTGATTTTTTGTTTGATTTTTTTTGATTGTAAAGGGTGTTATTCGTCTATATTATTGATCCATATTATTCATCGAATACATTACTCCACTAGAATCCAAGAATTTCGAAATGAAGACTAAATAGTTAAAAATAAAAGCTTTGCAAAACGATCTAGAAAACAATTGATACGGTTTGATTCCTCAACCCAATTAGGAGTACCCCTAGAGCCCACTTCTTCCCCATACTACGAGTGAAAGGGAAAATGTAAAGACTACCATTAAAGCAGCCCAAGCAAGACTTACTATATCCATGTGTATTATGTCCCCTATCTCTATGAATATGAAACAAATATGAAGGAATTTTTCCATTATTGTTCACTAATAATAGTGGATTACTGGCACAGAGTCAAAAAGAACAGGGAATTCTGACACACCGCCGTTGATGAAACACTTCAATAAATCCGCTTAGAACAAGTTCTTATATGATTTCTAGTAAAATCGAGAACCATTAAGCACAAGCAAAATACGCAGTAACACTTTTGGTTTTGGAAGTATCAAAAGAATGTTACTCACATGTATCGACTTATTCTTTCTTTTGGTGTCCCTCATTAAGTAAAAGCCAATTATCTATCCAATCTAATATTAATTGGATGCCTGAACACTCAGAGACTTTCATCAGTCTGTCTACAAAGTATCTTCCAACCCTTCTACAACACAACTATTCATTAGTTAATTAGACACTCCCGTTATCCAATCTAATTCAAGACTAGCCCCTCGGGGGGGGGGCTCCCATATCAAGATTTACTGATTCCCTTCCACTACTTTAGTTTTTCCTTGAATCCTGGACATTAGGAGACGTTAGGATTTCGAGTTTTTTGTTGATCAGGCGACACCCGGATTTGAACTGGGGAATAAGGGATTTGCAGTCCCCCGCCTTACCGCTCGGCCATGTCGCCAAAAGGTTACAAACAAAAAAATGAGTGTATCCCTTTTTTATTTTTAGATCGGATCCATGCCTTCAATTGGTTATAGTATCT